TTCGTTGGCAATATGCCTACGCTGGTTCAAATCCAGCTCGGCCCAAGGATTCGCTGAGCCAAGATCAAATTATATAATCCTATAGCTAGCTATAGAAAGAATAAGAAAAAAACTTTCAGATATACCCCTCTTTTTTGTTCTCATAAATTCTGATCTTTTTAATAATCTAGATTCATATCACGATCTGTAAGTCTAAAGAAAAGAGCAAAGAACCGAAAAGACTCTTTTTGTTCATTGAACGATGGATTCTCAATCGTTTTGGCAATAACAAAAGGATTAAATTAATCCATAACACCTTATTTTTATTTTTGGGGGATTGTAGTTCAATTGGTCAGAGCACCGCCCTGTCAAGGCGGAAGCTGCGGGTTCGAACCCCGTCAGTCCCGACAGACCCAATAAAAACTTTTACTTTTCTATGAAAGGGGCGATGAAAGAGGGATAAGGAGCATAATTTTGAGATCATTAAAAAAACGGAGCAGAATTTAGAACTTAACTCTGTCCTTCTTTCCATTTCCCCTCGATTCTTTGTTTGTATTTGTAACCAATGGAAGCGGAAACGCAGTTAGATGATATTTCATCAGATGCTTGTACCCGGAAGGCTATAGTTTTTTTCGAAAAAGAATGAAAAAAAAGCATTTTTTATTTGATTAGAAAGATTCGGTATGGATAAAAGATCTTCCTATGTTATACTATTCAATTCTGGACGGTGAATCGATTTGCTAGCTCAGATATTGTTAGTCACGATATTGGGCCGAGTCAATATCATTATCATCGAGATGTAATTCATCCCATTGAATTTACAGGCGAAAGGTTTATCATCTCTATGGGATTAAATCCCGAGTTATTGTGAAGTAAAAAAAAAAGAAAGATGAGATTATGGAAGTAAATATTCTTGCATTTATTGCTACTGCACTGTTCATTCTAGTCCCTACTGCTTTTTTACTTATCATATATGTAAAAACAGTCAGTCAAAATAATTAATTTGAATGAAACTTGACTTCGGAGTTCTTAGCAAGGATTCCCTTTTTTATTTTTCGTCTTAAATGAAGGACTAGAATCCGCAATATTCTATGAGATCCGATAGTATGGTAGAAAGAAATATATGACTCTTTTCTTTCTACCATACTCTTTTTTTTAGTATTAGATAGTTAAAAAAGCGAACTCAATTTCGTAGTACCCTTAGAGTCCACTTCTTCCCCATACTACGAGTGAAAGGGAAAATGTAAAGACTACCATTAAAGCAGCCCAAGCGAGACTTACTATATCCATGTGACTTGTGTCCCCTATCTCTATGAATATGCAGGAATTATTCTATTATTGCTCACTAATAATAGTGGAATCAATGGTGCAGAGTCAAAAAAAAGGGGGGGTGTTCTGCACCAACACTATTGATGAACTAATTCACTAAACCCATTTATTCTTAATATGATTTCTAGTAGAATCGGGAAACATTAAGCCCAAGCAAAATAACAACAGGTAGTGATGCCCTTCCAAGTATCGAGGGGATGTTACTAATAGAACATGTAAGATAATAAAATATCCAGTGTTTATTTTGTCGCCCTTCCTAAATAAAACTAAATAAAAGGCATAAAAATAGGGAATCAAGACGGATCGCTATCCATCACAATCACAGACCTCCATTCCCCATTTGATCTAATACTTACCCTCTCCCGATTCTGTTTCTGTCTTTTAAACCATCGTAAACTAGTCTAGTCTTGACTAGGACTAAGGTTACTGAATAGAAAAGAATTTATTTTTTTTTATATAAAATTATATAAAAAAAAATAAAAGTGCCAATCTAATTCAAGGCCTAGTTAGTAGACACTACAGTAGTAGTGGAAGGGCTATCAAGACTTGCCGATCACTCTAATCTTTCTTTTCTTTTGGCGAATCCTTGTCGCAAGGATTTACAGCCCTTTACAGATGTTTAGAATCAAAGAAGTATCAAAAGCCGCCCCCCTTGGACAATAATTCGTTGCGTTATATCAGTAGAAGAGACTAAGGATTTTGTAGTCTTGTGTTGATCAGGCGACACCCGGATTTGAACTGGGGAAAAAGGATTTGCAGTCCCCCGCCTTACCACTCGGCCATGCCGCCAAACTGATACAAAATAGATGAAAATATTCCCCCTTTTTTAGACTTTTATTACTTTTATCTTGAATTCCTTTTTCCTTAATATCTTTCCGAAAAAAAAAATGGAACCATTAACTATCGACTGTGAATTCACTAAATATTCCTGGATTTGTATCTAAAATAGTGTTTCCTTAATGACATAAGAAAATAACGATATATATACATAACTAATCCGTTTTTTTTAGACTTCTCGATTTCAATTATAATAGCAATTATGAGTATATGTAAACCCTATAAGATAGATTGTTACATAAGATATATCTGGGTGTATCTTATCCATATGATGCCTATAGGGAATAAGTAGGAATTTATTGTGTGTCAATTTTTCATTAAATAGATGGAATATAAAATAGAAATTTGGATACAG